AGGAATTGTCCCTAAAATTACAAATTTTTTTTCATTTTACTATTTAATAACTCATAATCAAATCTTGGTAAAAAAGCATTCGCTGCTTGACAATTTAAAACGGACTTCCCCAGTACTTAAATATTATTTAATAGATGAAAATGGGCTAATTTATAACCCCGACCCATCCATTAACATGATTTTGAATCCATTCAATTGGAATTGGTATTTTCTCCATCACGATTATTGTGAAGAAACGTCGACAATAATTAACCTTGGACAGTTTTTTTGTGAAAATGTATGTATATCGAAATCTGGACCACATCTAAAATCGGGGCAGGTTCTAATTGTTGATGTTGACTCTTTAGTAATAAGATCTGCAAAGCCCTATTTGGCTACTCCAGGAGCAACCGTTCATGGCCATTATGGGGAAATCCTTTACGAAGGAGATACATTAGTTACATTTATATATGAAAAATCGAGATCGGGTGATATAACGCAAGGTCTTCCAAAAGTAGAACAAGTGTTAGAAGTTCGTTCGATTGATTCAATATCAATGAACTTAGAAAAACGGGTTGAGGGTTGGAACGAACGTATAACAAGAATTCTTGGGATTCCTTGGGGATTCTTGATTGGCGCTGAGCTAACTATAGCACAAAGTCGTATATCTTTGGTTAATAAGATTCAAAAGGTTTATCGCTCGCAGGGCGTGCAGATACATAATAGGCATATAGAAATTATTGTACGTCAAATAACATCCAAAGTGTTGGTTTCAGAAGATGGAATGTCTAATGTTTTTTCACCCGGTGAATTAATTGGGTTGTTGAGGGCGGAACGAACGGGGCGCGCTTTGGAAGAAGCGATCTGTTACCGAGCGGTCTTATTAGGAATAACGAGGGCATCTCTGAATACTCAAAGTTTCATATCTGAAGCGAGTTTTCAAGAAACTGCTAGAGTTTTAGCAAAAGCCGCTCTACGAGGTCGTATCGATTGGTTGAAAGGCCTGAAAGAGAATGTTGTTCTGGGGGGTATGATACCCGTTGGTACTGGATTCAAGGGATTAGTGCACCGTTTAAGCAATGTTTCTTTGGAAATCGAAAATAAGAATCTATTCGAGGGAGGCATGAGAGATATTTTGTTCCACCACAAAGAATTGTTTGATTCTTGCATCCCCAGGAATTTCCCCGATACATCAGAACAATCATTTACAAAACAATCATTTACAGGGTTTACTGATTGATTCCTAAGAATGGATTCATCCTTTTCATTTAATTAAACTCGGTTTTTGGTTGTTAAAAAAACAAAGTAATGTGTTAATTTTTTTTAATCAAAAAAATAACGAATAGGAAGGAATTCATAGCTTGGGCCGTGTATCACCGCGCAATCTCCGGTATAAAGGTTCCATCGGAACAATTTTTGATTTCATCAGGTACCTCGTCTAAAAAAGAGGAAATGTGGGGAGAAATGACAAGAAAGTATTGGAACATCAATTTGGAAGAGATGCTGGAAGCGGGAGTTCATTTTGGTCATGGTACTAGAAAGTGGAATCCTAGAATGGCACCTTATATCTCTGCAAAGCGTAAGGGTATTCATATTATAAATCTTACTAGAACTGCTCGTTTTTTATCAGAAGCTTGTGATTTAGTTTTTGATGCAGCAAGTCGAGGAAAACAATTTTTAATCGTTGGTACAAAAAATAAAGCAGCTGATTCAGTAGCATCGGCTGCAGTAAGGGCTCGGTGTCATTATGTTAATAAAAAATGGCTCGGTGGTATGTCAACGAATTGGTCCACTACAGAAACAAGACTTCATAAGTTCAGGGACTTGAGAGCAGAGCAAAAGATGAGAAGACTAAACCATCTTCCGAAACGAGATGCAGCAATGCTCAAGAGACAATTATCTCACTTGCAAACATATCTAGGCGGCATCAAATATATGACGGGGTTGCCTGATATTGTAATCATCGTTGATCAGCAAGAAGAATATACGGCTCTTCGAGAGTGTATTACTTTGGGAATTCCAACAATTTGTTTAATCGATACAAATTGTGACCCGGATCTTGCAGATATTTCGATTCCAGCCAATGATGACGCTATAGCTTCAATCCGATTAATTCTTACTAAACTAGTATCCGCAATTTGTGAGGGTCGTTCTAGCTATATAAGAAATCGTTGATTAATAATAAGATAAGTCAATTACTTCGTGAATTCCATAAATTTATGGAATCGGTTACTTTACTATATCCTGAATATTGAAAAAGAGATCCAAATTGCTGCGTATATTTTGTAATTACTCGGTATCTGAAATAAAAAAAAGAAATTCAAGTAGGTGAATCGATAAAGAGAGGGTTGAATCAAAATAATTCCTTTTTAAGTTCTATTTCTATCAGAGGGCAATATGAATGTTCTACCATGTTCCATCAACACACTAAAGGGGTTATATGATATATCCGGTGTAGAAGTAGGCCAACATTTCTATTGGCAAATAGGGGGGTTCCAAGTCCATGCCCAAGTACTTATTACTTCTTGGTTCGTAATTGCTATCTTATTAGGTTCCGCTATTATAGCTGTTCGCAATCCACAAACCATTCCGACCGATGGTCAGAATTTTTTTGAATATGTCCTCGAATTCATTCGAGATTTGAGCAAAACCCAAATTGGAGAAGAGTATGGTCCTTGGGTTCCTTTTATTGGAACCATGTTCTTATTTATTTTTGTTTCCAACTGGTCAGGGGCTCTTTTACCTTGGAAAATCATACAATTACCTCATGGGGAGTTGGCCGCACCCACGAATGATATAAATACTACTGTTGCTTTAGCTTTACCTACGTCAGTAGCATATTTCTATGCGGGTCTTACAAAAAAAGGATTGGGTTATTTCGGTAAATATATTCAACCAACTCCAATACTTTTACCAATTAACATCCTAGAAGATTTCACAAAACCCTTATCACTTAGTTTTCGACTTTTTGGTAATATATTGGCTGATGAATTAGTAGTTGTTGTTCTTGTTTCTTTAGTACCTTCAGTAGTTCCTATACCTGTCATGTTCCTTGGATTATTTACAAGTGGTATTCAAGCTCTTATTTTTGCAACTTTAGCCGCGGCTTATATTGGGGAATCCATGGAGGGTCATCATTGACTATTTTTCAAAATATGCTTTTTTGATACCAACGCAATGGATGGGCATCTTGTATAAGCTATTCTTTAAAGAATATCCTTTCCTAAGATTTCTGTTTGACCCATTTATGCCATACTCCCTTTGTATTTGTTCAGAGTCAATCACACTATTTTTTATGATTCATACATAATTTGAATAACAATTGTTCTGTTATCTGGTTCCAGTGTGGACTAAAAAAAAGTTCTATGGAATTATTCCTATTTCATTTTTTTTTTTCAATTTAACGATTGATCAAAATTCAAATTAATTGGACGCAATTAGATCTCAAATATGGATATGGATCTCATTTATATGTAAGGATTCCGATTAATAAATGAATTCATTTTTCTTTATACTTTCATTAATACGGGATAACCATAATGAAAAGTAAAGCCGTAAATTTACAAATACGATTTTTCCAAAATGGGGTAGGGGTGGGTCCCATTGGGTATATGTAATTTATTTAATTTAATGCTTATAAGCCAACCCTTATGTATGTTTCAAAGAATGATTCTATATCTATAATCGGGTTACATATAAGATGTGAATTTTTGGTTTACGTTATGGAAGAAAGCCATGTATATGTGATAGTAGATATTTACTAGTTATATATGAACTATTCATATATCGTATTTACTTTGCTACTCTACTGTGAATTTAGATAGGAATTACAATAGAAGCCCTCTCAGTTTGTCTGGGACAAATGAATAAACAGATGAAATCAAGCATATAGAAGAGAAAAACTGCAGAATTGAAAGAATGGTTCGGAAAATAATGAAATGCAAGAACTAGGTCCTTATGGGTTGATTGTGTGGATTGATTCTGGATTGATTCTGGATTGATAAGGACTCCGTGGATAGGACCTAAAAACCCGAGATCGAAGCAGTTCTTCTCATTCAAAAATCTCATTACTAAAAATTGTTAGTTCATATTTATTTCGACTGAATGGAGAATAATAAAAGAATTCATTGGTTGCTTGTATCATTAACCATTTCTTTATTTTTATGCGAGGAGCTTACCATGAATCCACTGATTTCTGCCGCTTCCGTTATTGCTGCTGGATTGGCTGTAGGGCTGGCTTCTATTGGACCTGGGGTTGGTCAAGGTACTGCTGCGGGACAAGCCGTAGAAGGTATTGCGAGACAACCAGAGGCAGAGGGTAAAATACGAGGTACTTTATTGCTTAGTCTGGCTTTTATGGAAGCTTTAACAATTTATGGACTGGTCGTGGCATTAGCGCTTTTATTTGCAAATCCATTTGTTTAATCCTCGAAATTTAAAAGTCTTTGTTTTTTTTGTCTTTCTTATTTTATTAGAATTAGCCACTTGGTTTTTCGAATTATATGAAGATTTCATCTACAATAACTTTCACTTAATTCTGAGATAATACCCCGTGGGAAGGACTAATTTGAAGATCAGGAATTAGCGGATCCACTCGTTTTCTTCCTTCCCGTTCTCAGTCTAATGAAACCCCTTTAGGAAGCGTTGGAACAAACGAGATATATTGCAACTGATATGATCTCTGGGTTGAGGGACCTAATTATAATTAAATATTTTTTGGGGGCTTTTATTTATTGATATATTAAAATACAAAAATAATAATTTAATCTATTGAATTGAGAAGTGAAATAAGAAATTTAATCAAATAAAAGAGGGCGAAGTAATACAAAAAGAAGTCTGTTTAGTCCTATTTATAAGAGGAGATCATATGAAAAAAGTAACCGATTCTTTCGTTTCCTTGGGTCACTGGCCATCCGCCGGGAGTTTCGGATTTAATACCGATATTTTAGCAACAAATCCAATAAATCTAAGTGTAGTCCTCGGTGTATTGATTTTTTTTGGAAAGGGAGTGTGTGCGAGTT